TGTCTATTTTGATATTGAAAATCAGATTTTTGAGATTGACAATGATAGTTCTTTTATGTTTATGAGTGAACTAGAAAGTTTTTTTTCTAGTTATTTGAATAGTGGGTCCAAGAACTACTATTATCATTACATGTATGATACTCAATCTAGTTGGAATAATCACATTAATAGTTGCATTAATAATTATCTTCATTTTGAAGTTAGTATTAATAGTTCTATTTCAGGTGATACCGATTATTACAGTAATAGTTATAATTATAGTTTCATTTATACTGAAAGTAGTGAAAGTGGGAATTCGAGTATAAAAACTAGTAATAATGGCAGCGATCTCAATATAAGAGAGGAGTCTAATGATTTCGATATAAATCAAAGATACAAACATTTATGGGTTCAATGCGAAAATTGTTATGGATTAAATTATAAAAAATTTTTTAAGTCAAAAATGAATATTTGTGAACAGTGTGGATATCATTTGAAAATGAGTAGTTCAGATAGAATCGAACTTTTGATTGATTCGGGCACTTGGAATCCTATGGATGAAGAGATGGTCTCTATGGACCCTATTGAATTTCATTCAGAGGAAGAACCTTATAAAGATCGTATTGATTTTTATCAAAGAAAAACGGGTTTAACTGAAGCTGTTCAAACAGGCATAGGTCAACTAAATGGTATTCCAATAGCAGTTGGGGTTATGGATTTTCAGTTTATGGGAGGTAGTATGGGATCCGTAGTCGGCGAGAAAATCACCCGTTTGATCGAGTATGCTACTAATCGATCTTTACCTGTCATTATTGTGTGTGCTTCTGGGGGAGCACGCATGCAAGAAGGAAGTTTGAGCTTGATGCAAATGGCTAAAATATCTTCTGCTTTATATGATTATCAATCAAATAAAAAGTTATTCTATATATCAATCCTGACATCTCCTACAACTGGTGGAGTAACAGCCAGTTTTGGTATGTTGGGAGATGTCATTATTGCTGAACCAAATGCCCACATTGCATTTGCGGGTAAGAGAATAATTGAACAAACATTGAATAAAACAGTACCCGATGGTTCACAAGCGGCTGAGTATTCATTCCATAAGGGCTTATTCGACCCAATCGTACCACGTAATCCTTTAAGGGGTGTTCTGAGTGAGTTATTTCAGCTCCACGGTTTCTTTCCTCTGAATCACAATTCAATATATTAAAGTATAGCACTCGATTCAATCGAATTATTTGTAGCGAACGAGTATTTAGTTCATCGTAAAAAAAAAACTTAAGTTTAAGAAGAGTGGTGTTTTCTTTGGTGACATAAGTTCCACTTGTAGTAAGAGCCGGAAGTTTTAGATAATTATTATTTTTTCCTCCAGATCGATTATTCTATTTTTTATCTTATCCCTAATTCCTGATTACTAATCATGAATCCTTTATAAATCAATTAGGATAAACAAAGATAAAAGAGTTAAGTTTCTCCTTCCGAGGAATTTGGGGGAAGGGAAGACATTAATAAAAAAAGAATTTTATTTGGCCTTCTTAACGTATCAATTTCATTTTAATAGAGACAATAATATAAATATATCTTATTATCTTATTAATAATATATCATATTTGAATCTTAATATTAATTATAAGATATAAGATTCAAATATGATATATTATAGAAAGGAGTGAAAGAACCCTCACTTTGATTTTTTATTATAGAATCGAGTTACCGTTTGCTTTGTTGGATTCGATTAGTGAAAGTCGCGAACTCATAATAAACTCTTAAATACCCTTAGTAAAAAAAAAAAAAAAATAGAAAGAATCAAAAAGGATGGAAGAAGAAGAATAGGAAAGTTTTTTATATTAAAGTGAATTATCATACATATTTATGTAGAACGATGAATTAGGTACACTTAATTCAGGTCTATATTCCTTGCACTTATTAACTACTTAATATTATTTATATTAGATATACTTATCATAAGATATCTTTAAAATACAAATATTAAATTGAGGCACCCATTCTATGACAGATCTACCCTCTATTTTTGTGCCTTTAGTGGGCCTAGTATTTCCGGCAATTGCAATGGCTTCTTTATTTCTTCATGTCCAAGAAAATAAGATTGTCTAGATTCGATGAGAGCAAATCTCATCAATTGATTTCAACACTGGATCATAATACACATATTTATTTAGTCTAATATGGTACGATATGTGGCTCTTTCCGAACACAAATGAGAGACTCATATGCATACGGATACACGATATCTACATAAATGCAGATTATATATGGGTATAGCTGGTTAAAAATGTATCGGCGAATAGTTTTAAATATAAAGTCAATTTATCTAACTAATTACTCCTAATAGTTCCCGTCAAAATAGTGCTAGTTGATGAGAGTTACTTGGGGGTCAAGAAAAGTAAAGTCAAATTCATTTGGGTTATTCTCTCAATTCCAATCGAATACAACCTTAATATAGTAAGTATAGTATGAACTGGCGATCAGAGCATATCTGGATAGAACTTATAACGGGGTCTCGAAAAACAAGTAATTTTTTTTTGGCCTGTAGCCTTTTTTTAGGTTCATTAGGGTTCTTAGTGGTTGGAACTTCCAGTTATCTCGGTAGGAATCTTATATCCATATTTCCATCTCAGCAAATATTTTTTTTTCCGCAAGGAATCATAATGTCTTTTTATGGGATCGCAGGTCTATTTATTAGCTCCTATTTGTGGTGTACAATTGCGTGGAATGTAGGTAGTGGTTATGACCGATTTGATAGAAAAGAAGGAATTGTTTGTATTTTTCGTTGGGGATTTCCTGGAATAAATCGTCGCATTTTCCTTCGTTTCCTTATGAGAGATATTCAATCCATCAGAATGGAGGTTAAAGAGGGTCTTTATCCTCGTCGTGTCCTTTATATGGAAATAAGAGGCCAAGGGGCGGTTCCCTTGACTGGCACTGATGAGAATCTTACTCCACGAGAAATTGAACAAAAAATTGCCGAATTAGCCTATTTCTTGCGTGTACCAATCGAAGTATTTTGAAATGAAGAATTTAATGTTTTCTCAGTATGAGGGAGGGGACTTGCTAATTCCCTTTTTAATACAATTGAAGTTTATTCAAAAAACTTATTTGATTAAAACATATTAGATTTGATTTCTCCCTTCTGTTAGCGGGTAAACCCACATGGAATAAAACAAAAGTGGGAGATTTTATTTTTATATGGAACAACTAAATTCTAATAAAAATCTATTTTTTCTATACCAAAACCCCTTTTTTATGCGCAGGGAGCCCCTAATTTAGAATTTATACTAAATAAAATTTTATATAATTTATACTAATAAAAATAAAAAGTCTAATTAAGTATGCATTCATCAAACATATTCGAACATTTATTTTGTAATACAGAATTCATCTTTTTAGACCCAATATTTCGAATTTATAGGTTACATTATTCCTGGACTGTGGTTAGGTGGTGAAACATTTCGAAATAATTATCCGAGAAGGCATTTTTTGTTTCGAAATCCAAATCATATTCGTTACTTCTAGTGGATTTTCGAGTATTCATTGATAGGATCAAATAACAAATGGAGATGAAATTAGTTGGAATTTACCCAATGGAGATATCTCAATATTTTCTAAATACATGGAGATATCTCAATATTTTCTAAATACAAGGACTAAATTTTGACACAAAAATGGGAATAAATTCATTGGTTCGATACGATACCTTAGTTATAGAATCTGTGTTCAGATAAATATCTGATAAAATCCACGAATGCAGCGGATTCATTAACAATTTATGGATAAAAAATGAAAAAAAAAAAAAAAATCATTGACTTCCCTCCCATATCTTGTATCCATAGTATTTTTGCCCTGGTGGGTCTCTCTTTCATTTAATAAAAGTCTGGAACCTTGGGTTATAAATTGGTGGAATACCCGGCAATCCGAAACTTTCTTGAATGATATTCAAGAGAAAAGGATTCTAGAAAAATTTATAGAATTAGAAGAACTATTCCTCTTGGACGAAATGATAAAGGAATACCCTGAAACACAGATACAAAAGCTTCGTATAGGAATACACAAGGAAACAGTACAATTAGTCAAAACACACGATGAGTATAATCTCCATATCATTTTTAATTTATCGACAAATATAATCTGTTTCGCTATTCTAAGTGGTTATTGTATTCTGGGTAATGAAGAACTTGTTATTCTTAATTCTTGGGTTCAGGAATTCCTGTATAACTTGAGTGACACAATAAAAGCTTTTTCAATTCTTTTAGTTACTGATTTATGGATCGGATTTCATTCAACCCATGGTTGGGAACTTATGATTGGTTCAGTCTACAACGATTTTGGATTGGCTCATAACGATAAAATTATATCCGGTCTTGTTTCCACTTTTCCAGTTATTCTAGATACAATTGTGAAATATTGGATCTTCCATTATTTAAATCGTGTATCTCCTTCGCTTGTAGTCATTTATCATTCAATCAACGAATAAAGAACTCATTTGGTCTCTTGATATCAATCAAATAAGAATGTTTCTTCGTGTTTAAAGAATAAAGAAAGTATTTTCAATCTTACTTATTCTTTATTTATACTTATACCTGTTCAAGGTATTCGTCCCATATTCTAGTACAATTATTCCAGTACAATGGCAGACTCGTGGATAGGGAACTACACTAATTAGTTACCTTTCTAATTTATTGTAGAAATTCTGGGATCAATGATTGAACCATGCAAAATAGAAATATTTTTTCTTGGGTAAAGGAACAGATGACTCGATCCATTTCTGTATCAATCATGATATATGTAATAACTCGGGTATCTATTTCAAATGCATATCCCATTTTTGCGCAGCAGGGTTATGAAAATCCGCGTGAAGCAACTGGACGAATTGTATGTGCAAATTGCCATTTAGCTAATAAGCCCGTGGATATTGAAGTTCCGCAAACTGTACTTCCTGATACTGTATTTGAAGCAGTTGTTCGAATCCCTTATGATATGCAACTGAAACAAGTTCTTGCTAA